GGGGAGTTAGCCGCACCCACAAACGATATAAATACTACGGTTGCTTTAGCTTTACTCACGTCATTGGCATATTTTTATGCGGGTCTTAGTAAAAAAGGACTAGGTTATTTCGGTAAATACATTCAACCAACCCCAATCCTTTTACCCATTAACATCTTAGAAGATTTCACAAAACCTTTATCACTTAGTTTTAGACTTTTCGGGAATATATTAGCTGATGAATTAGTAGTTGTTGTTCTTGTTTCTTTAGTACCTTTAGTAGTTCCTATACCGGTTATGTTTCTTGGATTATTTACAAGTGGTATTCAAGCTCTTATTTTTGCAACTTTAGCTGCGGCTTATATAGGAGAATCTATGGAAGGTCATCATTGACTAGTTTTGAACTATGTTTTTGCTTAGCTTAGCCCAACTCAATGTATGCCTGTCTCAAGATACTATACTTAAGAAAAATAAACATCCAAAGTATGGTATATTACGAGCTAGAATCTAGAGTAATAGCAAAAAAGATTATGATATGAGCGAATTGTTGGAAAAATGGGAAAAAGATATTTTTCCCATTTTTCTGGTTTGGCCCTTTTATCTTTTATACCATACCTTCCGCAATTAATATTCTAGATTGTTCAACCAATTTCAATAGTAAATATTAATAATATTAATGAATTCGTCCATTTAGATTTTCGATGTTGTATCCCATGTGCTGAGAACTAAAAGGAATAAAAAGGTTTACAAAAACTTAGAGTCCTAAAAAAGTTTTAGTTAGGAGAGGGGGTCAATTAGATATATGGAATCTAATGGCTATAAGCGAACTTTTGTGGATGTTTCAAAGAAAATTTATAGAATCCGATTGAATCTAAGATACGAATCATTGGTTTACATTATGTAAGAAAGGCATGTATATGTGATAATTGACTAGTTATATATGAACTCGAGATATATCTAATTTGTCCTACTCCGGACCTGGCTTTCAAATAGAAGTCTTTTCCTTTCGTCTGGTCTATGGCTGTGAATTGAATGAATAAGGAGATGAAATTGAAATAAAGACAAATAACGACAAACTCAAAGAATGATTCGGAACAAAAAAAAAATAGAACAACTAAAGTCATATAAATTCACAAAGATAAAGACTTCGTGGAGGATAGGAACTCCAAAAGAGATGTTGGGGTAGTTCGGATGTTAGTTCGGAGTTTTTAGTTTGTTTTGAATGAATCTTAGCGATGGAATAGTTAAGTCCTAATTCTTGATTGTATCATTAACCATTTTTTTTATTTTTTGCGAGGAACTTATCATGAATCCATTGATTTCTGCCGCTTCCGTTATTGCTGCTGGATTGGCCGTAGGGCTTGCTTCTATTGGACCTGGAGTTGGTCAAGGTACTGCTGCGGGTCAAGCTGTAGAAGGTATTGCGAGACAGCCCGAGGCGGAGGGAAAAATACGAGGTACTTTATTACTTAGTCTAGCTTTTATGGAAGCTTTAACAATTTATGGGCTGGTTGTAGCATTAGCACTTTTATTTGCGAATCCTTTTGTTTAGTTTAACCTATAAAAATACTATAAGTATTTTTTTCCCTTGGACTTGCCGCTTGCCTTTTAAAATTATAGCAAGATTTCACTCCTACAATTATTCGTTGAGACAATAACTCTGGGAAGGACTGATGTGAGATTTGAGATATAGCCTGATACCTAATTATAACCTAATTCTAATTAAGTATCATTCTTATTGGGAATTTCAATTGAAAAAAAAAAAAGAGGGCGGGACGTGATACAAAAAGAACTCTGTTCTATTTTTTTAGTCTATCTATAAGGGGAGATCATATGAAAAATGTAACTGATTCTTTCCTTTCCTTGGGTCACTGGCCATCCGCCGGGAGTTTAAGATTTAATACCGATATTTTAGCAACAAATCTAATAAATCTAAGTGTAGTGCTCGGTGTATTGATCTTTTTTGGAAAGGGAGTGTGTGCGAGTTGTTTATTTCAAAAATAGGCTGGATCCAACCAGATGCCCTTTGTTCGTTATAACTAAGAAAGAAAGGTGCATAATCCCGCGAATTACTTCTGAATAAATTAATAAATTATATGTAAGAACTATAGCATTTCGTAATTTGTTGGTAAATCTACCTTCCTTTGATTCTCTATCAACCAATAATGTGGGACCATTAACATGGTTAAAGCTAAACCCTTTGAAGTCCAGACGCAAGATGGTACTCTTTCTACTACTAGGTTAATACATGGATGGGTTCGAAATTGAGAGTTCGAAACTTTTTTCGATATAGAACACTCATATTGATAAAATGATTTGAACCATTTAGTGGAAAAATGGGGATTTCCGCCCTTTTTATCCACTGCGGAATTGATGACCTATCTATTATGATGTATAAAGTAAGAAGATTTTTTGAATTTGAAGAAAAAAAAGAAACAACTTTGCTGACAATTGTTTTTTTCTGTGGTCAGAAGAGTCCTCCGAATATTCTGATCTTGAATTAGGGATCAGTTTCCCTAGT